CTCCTCTTTTCTTATAAACTATAGATAGACTAATTATCTATTTTTTTTTTTTTTTTTACCTATTCTATTTTTTTCTATTTCTATTAGAAATGCATTTTTTTTTCAATTGGAAATCTCTACTAAGTATTGTTCTTATTAAAATTTCGTTTCAAATTCGCTATCAGGTAGCGTGTTAATAATATAGACTGTTCCAACATTCCCTTGAAAAAAAAGAGGGGGTTCCATTGGACTAAGAAGAGGGAAGGAAGAAAGCGAATTAGTATACTAATTCCTCATCCTCAAATGAGTCCTTCCCGTGGTAGGTTATTGTCCAAATAAAAATAAATAAGTAATTTTAGGAATGAAATCTTGGTAGAATTCGAAAAAACAAGCAGCAAGTACAAGGCAATAAAAAAAAAATACGTTTGATTAAACAAAAGGATTCGCAAATAACAGTGCTAAGGCTACAACTAATCCATAAATTGTTAAAGCTTCCATAAAAGCCAGACTAAGCAATAAAGTACCTCGTATTTTTCCCTCTGCCTCGGGTTGTCTTGCGATACCTTCTACAGCTTGCCCCGCGGCAGTACCTTGACCAACCCCAGGTCCAATAGAAGCAAGCCCAACAGCCAACCCAGCAGCAATAACGGAAGCGGCAGAAATCAATGGATTCATGATAAGTTCCTCGCACCAAAAAAAAATGGTTAATGATACAATCAACCAATAAATTTCGAACTATTCATTCTTTTTCTTGATTTAATCTCTTTATTCAATTATTCAATATTGAATTCCCAGTTCCAAACGAAAAGGAGGGATTTTGAGTGCAATCCCTTTTTTAGTGAAATCCCTATCGAAATCTCCAGGGCAGATTAGATATATCTTTTAGACGACCTATCTTTTAACGAATATCTAACTATATAAATAGTTAATATTGCATATACACGTCTTTCTTCCATAACGTAAACCAACTATTCGTATCTTAAATTCAATCGGATTCTAAAAAAATTTTTTAGATGCTGAAATATTCACAAAAAGAAAATTGAGTTATAGCCATTATTCCATTATTTATATATATATTCCATAAACTTAGTTTGATTTCACTCTTGTAAATAATAATAATCCATTTTTTTCTGAATCTCATTTTTTTTTATTCTCTTCCTTATCATTATCCCACTTGGATACAATCAATCTAAATGGACAAATTCATTAGTCTGAATCATTGCATAGAAATATAAGTCTTTGTTTTCTTGTAAGTTATTTTATTATTATTTTTTTTTTTATAATTTATTAATATTTTATTATTAGTCAATCTATTGAATTGAATAAAACCGAGTGAAATAGAAATAGCTCTATCTCTATAGAAAAAACCCTTTTTTAATCACATGTTGGAAACAACTCTTATTCAGATTATGACTCCTAAAATTGGATTGGAATTGAATGAACAAAATAATCAAGCCAAAAAAAAAATTGATTGGACGAAGGTATAAATGATTCAAACGAATTCTAGGAAAAAGATCGTTTAGGACAAAACTTTTTTAGATTTCTTTCCTTTTTTTTTTTACTATTCCTTTAGATCGTTATAAACTTTTTTTCTATTTATGTGTATATTTATGTTCACTAAGTATAAGTAGATTATCTTGAACAAGAATAGATTGCCTTAGACTATAAGATAAAAAAGTCTATTTCAAAACAAAATTCGTTAATGATGCCCCTCAATGGATTCGCCTATATAAGCCGCAGCTAAAGTTGCAAAAATAAGAGCTTGAATACCACTTGTAAATAACCCAAGGAACATGACAGGTATAGGAACCACTGAAGGTACTAAAGAAACAAGAACAACAACTACTAATTCATCCGCTAATATATTTCCGAAAAGTCGAAAGCTAAGTGATAAGGGTTTTGTGAAATCTTCTAAAATGTTAATGGGTAAAAGAATTGGAGTTGGTTGAATGTATTTACTGAAATAACCTAATCCTTTTTTGCTAAGGCCCGCATAAAAATAGGCTATTGACGTAAGTAAAGCTAAAGCAACGGTAGTATTTATATCATTCGTAGGTGCAGCTAACTCCCCATGAGGTAACTCTATAATCTTCCAAGGTAAAAGTGCACCCGCCCAATTAGAAACAAAAATAAATAGAAACATCGTTCCAATAAAGGGGACCCATGGGCCGTATTCCTCTCCGATCTGAGTTTGGCTCACATCTCGAATGAATTCAAGGACATATTCGAAGAAATTCTGACCGCCAGTTGGAATGGTTTGGGGGTTCCGAACAGTTACAATGGCTGAACCTAATAAGATAGCAATTACAACCCAAGAAGTAATAAGTACTTGGGCGTGTACTTGGAAACCTCCTATTTTCCAATAGAAATGCTGGCCTACTTCCACACCAGATATATCATATAACCCTTTTAGGATGTTGATGGAACATGATAGAACATTCATACTACCCCCTGAAAGAAAACTTTAAAAGGAATTATTTTGATTCAACCATCGTTTTTTTTATTTGCCTACTAAAATTGTATATTTTAAATACCAACAAATCACATAATATAGCTAGTTATTTTTATCTCTTTTGGACGATTGACAAATAGTAACCGATTATATATCCATAAATATATGGAGTTCACAAAATAATTTCTTTATCTTAATCTTATTATTAATCTATCTTATTATTAATCAGGAATTTCGTATATAGCTAGAACGACCCTCACAAATTGCAAATACTAATTTATTAAGAATTAATCGGATTGAAGCTATAGCGTCATCATTCGCTGGAATCGAAATATCTGCGAGATCCGGGTCACAGTTTGTATCAATTAAACAAATGGTTGGAATTCCCAAAGTGATACATTCCCGAAGAGCCGTATATTCTTCTTGCTGATCAACGAGTATTACAATATCGGGTAACCCTGTCATATATTTAATCCCACCCAGATATGTTTGCAAGTGAGCTAACTGTCTCTTCAATCGAGTCCCATCTCCTTTTGGAAGACGGTTGAGTCTACCGGTCTTTTGTTCCATTCTCAAGTCCCTGAACTTTTGAAGTCTAGTTTCTGTAGTAGACCAATTCGTTAAAATACCGCCGAGCCATTTTTTATTAACATAATGACACCGAGCCCTTATTGCAGCCCGGGCTACTGAATCCGCTGCTTTATTTTTGGTACCAACAATTAAGAATTGTTTTCTCTTGCTTGCTGCATCAAAAACTAAATCACAAGCTTCTGATAAAAAACGAGCAGTTCTAGTAAGATTTGTAATATGAATACCTTTACGTTTTGCAGAGATATAAGGGGCCATTCTTGGGTTCCATTTTCTAGTACCATGACCAAAATGAACTCCCGCTTTCATCATCTCTTCTAAATTAATGTTCCAATATCTTTTTATCATTTCTACCCACACTTCCTCTCTCTCTCTTTCTTTTTCAAACAAAGAAAAAGAGAGAGGGGGTACCCTGAAATAAATAATTGTTCCGATGGAACCTTATCTTTTCCCGGAGATTGGATGTTGATATACGATCCAAGCAATTAATTTCATTCTATTCCTTATTTTCTTTATTACTATTAATAAATCACATGGAACAAATCACAGGACCACGATTAATTAAAATAAAATAAAAGGATGAATCCGCTCTTAGGAATCATTAAATCCTAGAAATGCTTATTCTGATGTATCATAGAAATTTCTTGAAATGCAAGAATCAAATAACTCTCTCTGGTGGAATAAAAAATCTCTATCTCTAAATTCCCCCTCGAATAAATTCTTCTTTTTGCTGTTCAAAGGCATCTTTTTATGTTTCCTTGAGCCTTGCACGAATCTTTTGAATCCGGTACCGACGGGTATCATACCGCCTAGAACAACGTTTTCTTTTAGGCCTTTCAACCAATCGATACGACCGCGGAGAGCAGCTTTTGCTAAAACGCGAGCAGTTTCTTGAAAACTCGCCTCGGATATGAAACTTTGAGTATTCAGAGATGCTCGCGTTATTCCCAATAATATGGGTCGGTAACAGATGGCTTCTTCCAAAGCGCGTCCCGTTCGTTCTGCTCGGAACAATCCAATTAGTTCTCCGGGTGAAAAAACATTAGACATTCCGTCTTCTGAAACCAATACTTTTGATGTTATTTGCCGTACAATAATTTCTATATGCCTATTATGGATCTGCACCCCTTGAGATCGATAAACTTTTTGGATCTTATTAACCAAAGAGATACGACTTTGCACGATAGTTAACTCAGCACCAATCAAGAATCCCCAAGGAATTCCAAAAATTCTTGTTATACACTCGTTCCAACCCTCAACTCTCTTTTCTAGGTTTATCGATATTGAATCAATTGAACGTACTTCTAACACTTGTTCCACTTTTGGAAGACCCTGCGTTATATCACCAGATCGCGATTTTTCATATATAAATGTAACTAATGTAGCTCCTTCGTAAAGGATTTCTCCATAATGGCCATGAACGGTTGCTCCTGGCGTGGCCAAATAAGGCTGAGCCGATCTTATTACTACAGAGTCAATGTGAACAATTATAACTTGACCCGATTTTAGATGTGGTCCGCTTTTGGCAATACATACATTTTCACAAATAAATTGTCCCAGTCTAATTATTGTGAAGAAAGATTCACAATCATTAGGATGATAATTATGATGGAGAAAATACCAATTCAAAGTGAATGGATTCAAAACACTCTTACTGCATGGATCGGGATTAACAATTCTACCGGTTTCATCCATTAAATAATATTTAAGTACTTGAAAAGTCTCTTTTAAATTGTCAAGTTTCAAATATTTAGTTATGGAGATCTGATTATGAGTTATTAAATTGAAATGGTTTAATAAATCAAAATTTGCAATTTGAAGGGCTGTTCCTAATGGGCCCAACGAATTTTGAATTGAAATTATAGGATCTCTTTTAATTGATTCTTTTATTACATTGTGATCTTTTACATGATTGAATGCATCCATTCGAAAACAATTAGATGATGACAAAATTAGCAAAAATTGACATTCCTTATTTCTA